GTTGGAAAACCCGCTGTCGGACTTGATTAATCGCCCTTTGCTGTTCAAACTGAATCGTTTCATTTTTATAATTTTCTAATTGTTCCAAAGTCTTATAAGTTGAATTAATCAAATTCAACTTTTCTCGCTCTATCTCAGAGTATCCATTCACCCGAAACTGATCTGCTTCAATTTCCACTTTCCGTAAGCGGGCCCGGGCTTTTTCCAGCTGTTCAATGGCCCCCTCACGCAGTTCTTCTGAATTTCGAATAGTATTCAAGATTCTCTGTTTTCGATTATCTAATAAATCACTTAATGAAAGTAGATCATCTTTCTGTTCATTTTAAAACTTCCATAATCCCTTCCCGAACCAAACATGAATCTTTCGATTCATTTGGCTCTCACGCTCAATTACTTATGATAAATTATCATAGCTGATAAATTATCATAGCTTTTTTATGAATGTAATGAGCCTATCCTCTCTTCTTTATTCATAGTCAAAAAATGAATCGAATACAAAAACAAAATACTTGGAGGATTCTTCTGACAAAATAACAAATATGTAATTGTCAGCAAAGTTGTTTCTTTTTTTTCTTCATTTGAAATCCAAAAAACTCTTCTTACTTAATACATAAGGCATAGGTCGTCAATTCAGCATTCGATAAAACAGAGAAAATGTCCATTTTTAGAAAAAGTGGTTCAAATCATTTTATCGAAATGAGTGTTCTATATCGATAAAATATTCACTTCAAAACCATCTCTATATTAACATAGTGGTCGAAAGAGTACCATGCTGTGCCTAGACTTCAAAGGGTTTGCTTTAACCATCTTAAGAGCCCCACCTTATTGGTTGCTAGAGAATCAAAGTGGATTTGCCAATGAATCACGAAATGCTGTGGTTCTTACATATAATTTCTTAAGAAGTAATTCGCGAGATCATGCACCTTTCTTTCCTAGTTATAACGGAAAAGGGTACAGCTGATTGGATACAGCCTATTCTTGAAATAAACAACTCACACACACTCCCTTTCCAAAAAAGATCAATACACCAATCACTACACTTAGATTTATTGGATTTGTTGCAAAAATATCGGTATTAAATCCGAAACTCCCGGCAGATGGCCAGTGGCCCCAAAAAACGAAAGAATCGGTTACATTTTTCATATAATCTCATCTCCTCTTATAGATAGACTAAAAAATCGACCAGAGTTCTTTTTCTATCACTTTGCTCCTCTTTGTTATTTATTCTTTTTTTTTTCAAATAGAGTTGAAAAATATTTGAGTTATGTTATCAAGTATGAACTACCCCTTGATTGTTACAACATCTCCTAAAAAGAGTTTTCCTTGGACTACGGGTGGGAAGGGTGAAAGTGAGTCGGTATACTAATTCCCCATCTGCAAATCAGCCCTTCCCATAGGTTATTTTCTCAACGAATAAGGAATTGTAGGAGTGAACTATTGATCTAATTTGAAAAAGCAAACGACAAGTCCAAGTCAATAAAATAGTAAAAATACATATTATATTTTTACTATTTCGAAGATTAAATAATTAAACTTCTAAGATTAAATAATTAAACAAAAGGATTCGCAAATAAAAGTGCTAATGCTACAACCAATCCATAAATCGTTAAAGCTTCCATAAAAGCTAGACTAAGCAATAGAGTACCTCGTATTTTTCCCTCTGCCTCGGGCTGTCTCGCGATCCCCTCTACGGCTTGACCCGCAGCAGTCCCTTGACCAACTCCAGGTCCAATAGAAGCAAGCCCTACGGCCAATCCAGCAGCAATAACGGAAGCAGCAGAAATCAGTGGATTCATGATAAGTTCCTCGTAACAACAAAAAGAAAAAGAAATGGTTAATGATACAATCAACCACTGAATTATGACTGAATTATTCCATCGATAGCATTCATACAGTCAAAGTAACTAAGAACTTCGAGTTTTAGTAATAAAATTATTGAATCATCAGAACTACTTCGATATCTTTTTTTTTCATTTCTATCCACAGAGTTTTTGTGAATCCATAGAACTTTCGTTCTTCCATTTCTTGGTTCCGAACTGTTACTTCACTTCTTCCATCTTTTCTTGATTCCATCTGTTTATTCAGTCAATTCACAGCCACAACGCTACGAAAGGAGAACCTCAGTAGTCGGGAAAATGAAATATATCTTTAGTTCATATATAACGAGTCAATATCTATATCACATATACATGTCTTTCTTCCATAACGTAAACCGTTAGATTCACTCAGATTTGAGAATCAATCTAACTCCCGTTTTTTGTAAATTTTTTTTCCCTTCTGTTTTCTTTATCATTATTCAAATCGAATACAATCTAAATGGGAAAATTAAATTGCTTAGGGCGAATTATTACATATAAATATGATTATTTGATTGATCTAAGTTCATGCAATTTATTATTTATTAATATTTTCTTTTGGTCAATTGTTGAATAAAATCGACTGGAAAGGAGAATCCTTTCTCCTGTTTTTTATTTAATCACACGTTGGAGACATATATCTT